TGTACCCATTCCAAATTTCATTCGGATCAAATGATCCGCAGCCGCCAATATATCTCGTGGTAACAAAAATGTAATGTTCTGAGGTATATCAAGATTAAGTCTACGGTTCATATTTCGTCGACCAATCCTTCCTAATTCACATCTTTGTTGAAAAAATTTTTTTTGTAATTCCTTACACAAGGACTCCGAAAATACCGGATCCCCGCCTACACAAGCAAATTGTTGATAAAACTCCAAAATTGCATTTTCCTTTGATCCAATTTTTTTTTTATCCTTATCATTCGGGAAAGACAAGAAAATTTCAGGGTAGCAAACATTATCTAGAATTTCTCTTAGATTCGAACCCATAGCTGATGATGGAACTAGAATAGATATTTTTTGTTTCCTACTCACACGCGCCCATATCCTTGCTTTTCTATCAATCTCTAATTCTGGTCTTCCACCCCAATCTGATATTATGGTACCGGTATAGACCGAAATTCCGTTATGATCCAACTCTGAACGGTAATAAATACCCGGTCTTTGCAATATTTGATTGATCACAATTCTGTATATTCCATTAACTATAGAGGTTCCCAGGGAATTCATTAGAGGAATTTTTCCAATAAATATGGTTTGTTCTTGCGTATCCCTACTGTTTTTCCAAATTAATCCCGCGGGCACATATAATTCAGAAGAGTATGTGAGCGATTCATACACGGCATCTCTTTCTTTTATCAAGGGTTCCACTAATTGATAAGTTTCCACAAATAATTGAAATTCAATTTCTTGATCTGTATCTTCCATTTTTGGAAACTTATCAAGTTCTTCCGTCAATCCCTGATCAATGAATCTACAAAATCCCTCAAATTGTATCTGACTAAACCCAGGTATTGTAGACATTCCCTCATTTCCATCCCGGAGCATTTTGAGTTTCCCATTTATCGAAAAAATCCCATTCATTTTCCAATGCTCATTTCATTCTTCATCGAACCATATAGATTGATCTAGTAATGAAATGATGTGGATTGATCTAACAATGATGGAATTCTATTTTGTTTACTGAATCACATGAAATTTGATCTAACTCCATATCATAGATGTAATCTATGAAATACGTATGAGCGGAGAAATAAAGAGAATTTTCTACTCAAAAAAATGAGAATTTGCAACAAATACAAATGGAAATAAATTCATAAAACATTCCTAGAAACAAATTTATGACGTTTAGACTTATGGAGTCTTGTATAGAATATCAAATAGAATATCAAAAAAGTGATCCAATTTATACCTATTACTATGATATTAGGATCCGCGGATTGGGTACTAGAAAAGTAAATGGATTCGGGATTTTATCTGTTTTTTCTCTATGAATGAGATAAAGACAGAAAGGAGCCTTATACAGTTTACCCTTTTTTAGCACTTAACTTTTCAGTGTTCAAAAAGTATTCGCATATCACTTATCCCAGTTCCACTTGGGGTAAGTCGGGTCCGTGCTATGCTATATCATAATTTCTATTTGATATTAAATAAATATATTCAATGAATAATTGAAGCACGCTAATTACCTTAATTCCTTGTGGGCATCTCATATATAAATAAGATCCCAGATTAGGTATATCTGTGTAACAATTTTTGTTCTGGGGTTTACATATATACATAATTGTTGTTATACTTGAAATTGAAAAGGATTTATTCTTGAAAATTCTGGATACTGATTAGTTGTGTATCAATTGCGTTTTCTTAGGCCATTAAGGAAACACAATTTGAAATCTAAGAAAGAACTTTTCATGAATTAACAGTCAACAGTTAACGGGTCCAATTTTATTTGTTCTTAATTTTTTATTGTGTGACTCCAATTTTTCTTTCAATAAAAAAAAAAGGATAGAAATTCAATTTTTAGGCGTTGTGTGTTTTGATAATTGTTTGAGATACTATAAAGAGAAGGGCTCGGCTCCAATCAAAAAAGGGAGGGTTTTTAGTTAAGGAATATTTCCATCTATTTTTCGCGTTTTGGCGGCATGGCCGAGTGGTAAGGCGGGGGACTGCAAATCCTTTTTCCCCAGTTCAAATCCGGGTGTCGCCTGATCAATAAAAACCCGAAAACCCTTTGCTTGCTGATATAATATAAGTCGCCGAATCCTTGCATAGCATAAGAAGAAAGAGGAAAAGGGCTCGAGAACGCCCGATACTTGCTTGATTTTAAGAAGCTGGAGATAAAAAAATTGTCAATCCTTGCGCCTGGGATGATTTTAGAAAGGACTAGTCTATCAAGACTTCCAGTACTAATGTACTGTCTAATCACCGATTCTTGAATTATATAGTTGAGTGGGGAATTGTTAGTTGTTGAAAAGATGTAAGATGCTTTGTATACATACTTGCGAGAATTTATGCGTGCTTAGATATTCAATCAATATTGGATGAATAACTGGCTTCGTTCAGAATCTCTTTTTGACTCTGTGCCATTGATTCCATATTATTAGTAATCAATAATGAAAGAGTTTCTTCATATTCGGGGGCATAATTCACATGGATATAGTAAGTCTTGCTTGGGCTGCTTTAATGGTAGTCTTTACATTTTCCCTTTCACTTGTAGTATGGGGAAGAAGTGGACTCTAGGGCTAGGGTAATTACTAATTGAATTGAGTTGAGTAATCAAACTGTATTAATAGTTTCATAATCCTTCTGCAAAGCGTTTTTCTTTCAAATATCTTCATTTTAAAATTCGACTGGCATCCAGTAAAGTAATGTAATAGATGACGAATAACCTTTCAATCAAACAAATAGTTAAATTAAATGATTCCCATCTTCGTATTTTGAAACTAAACGGAATACGCATGATATGCAATTTTTTCCAACCAAATTGAAATAGAGTATTTAGATGAACTAGCTCTTAACAGAATTATATATAAATATTACAATGAGGAGCAACCGACCCCTTTTTATTTGTTTCTCGCTTTACTGTTCAAAGAGGAAGTCGATCTGTTATTATGTAGATACGTATTTTATAAGATAAGAGTAAAGGTGGGCATTCAATTATATCATATTGATCGAAATCGGTCTAAACCAAATGGATGTACCAAAGTAAAGAACTCGAATTGGGGTACTATGTATATTACACATATGGGAGTTATATGTACATATATCAATATACAGATTACGGAGTGATTTACATTAAGCCATCTTTCTTTATACAGTCCAACTTTATTATTTTATATAATAATGTATAGTAGAATTATACACTAATAGATAGTATGGTAGAAAGGTTCCTATATTCCTTTCTACCATACTATCAAATCTCATATACGTCTGATTTTTATTCGCTCATTTTATTTAAGACGTGGAATTTGAATCCCTTTCATTTCTTCCATTATTGATAAGAACTAAGAAGTCAAGCTTGATTCAAATTAATCGTTTTGACTGACCGTTTTTACGTAAATGATAAGTAAAAAAGCAGTAGGAACTAGAATGAACAGTGCAGTAGCAATAAATGCGAGAATATTTACTTCCATAATTTCATCGTTTTTTTACTTCATAATTAATAACTCGGGATCTGATCCCATAGAGATTCTAAATCTTTATCCTGTAAATTCAATGGGAGAAATACATCCCGATGATATTGAATCGGATCAATATCATTGAATAACAATATCTGAGCTATCAAATCTATTCATCATCGAGAATGGAATAGTATAACATAGGAAGATCTTTTATCCATACGGAATAAAAACCTAAAATGGAATTCCTGATCCAATTTAGAATCTCATTGAATTTTTATTCTTTATTTTATCCATTCGTTATTTTCTATAACCTACCGTCTTATTTATAGAATCATATATATAATATAATAAAGGATGATCTGGCCCATTTTCCGCTTCCATTGGTCAAAAACCCAACCCAAATAGTAGAAGTAAAATGGAAAAAATAAGAAGAAAAGATCGAATATTTTGATAAATAAAAAAATAAAAAATGAACTCTTTTTTTTTAGTTTGTTCTTTCTTCGATAGGACCTTCCCCGGAAATAAAAAAAGATTACTCATTCCCTCACTAAGAGAGGGTCTATCTTTTCTTTGTTTGCTCTTCCTTTTCTTAATTACTTGATTTTAATATGCCTTTCTTTCCTTGAACCGGCCCTGGGACACATATATCAAAAATGAAGTATGTAGTTTGAATGATATAAATGGATTGTTTCCTATTAGTAATTTAAGTTATCAAAAATTGGAGCTAGAACGAGGCTTTAATATGAAAAAAAAGTATTTTATCGAGGTAACTATGTGAAAAGTGCATTTTTTATCGTACAATAAACGAATCAAAATTTGTGTATATGCTCTAGTGAAAGTATATATATAAGTATTCGATTCCCTTCCACGGGTCAGGAGCAATCGAAAAAACCAGACAAAGATTTCTTTTAATCCTAACTAAATAGGGTGCTACCCACAATTGTACCAATTCAATATGCCTATCCCCCTCGGTACTAATTGAAGTAATTGAAATTGTCGCATTGTATTTTCTCAATAAATAATTTGAAACGGAAAAAAAAAGGACCCTATGGGAATTAGATCCCACTCTATGCCCCTTGACAGAAAATAAAAAAATGAATTGATGGAGTCATCGGATACTAGGTCGGGACTGACGGGGCTCGAACCCGCAGCTTCCGCCTTGACAGGGCGGTGCTCTGACCGATTGAACTACAATCCCAGAGAAATAAGGTATACAGCATACATATTATTAATGATTTGATTAAGACTAGTTTAATTTAGAATTGTCGTATTGTAACAGAGAAAGGAGTGATTGGTATATTAATATCCACATAGATATGGACTTTAGTGAGAACGACACGGATTACTAGAAATCCTATTGTCAAATCGTGTTAAATCGATTGATACGAAATCTTTCCAAAAAATATTTTGACTTGTTAATTCTTGTCCTATATTTTCGGATTATGATATGAATCCAGATAATTCATAAAATGAAGAATATATCGGAAAAAAACAAATAGGATATAAAATTAACCAGATGTTTCCGGCGGACAAATTTCTTATATTATGTAATCTCATGATGGATCGGTGAATTCTTGGGCCGAGCTGGATTTGAACCAGCGTAGACATATTGCCAACGAATTTACAGTCCGTCCCCATTAACCACTCGGGCATCGACCCAGGAAGAATCAAGTCTAGACTTATTGATAATACATGATCAACCTCCTTTCGTAGTACCCTACCCCCAGGGGAAGTCGAATCCCCGCTGCCTCCTTGAAAGAGAGATGTCCTGAACCACTAGACGATGGGGGCATATCTGCGATGCCCAACCGACATCATACTATATATACTCATAGTATGAATAGTTTTTTGTAATTGTCAATATAATGTAATGGTGTGACTAAATACGAATAAGTTTTCCACCTTTCCTTTCGCGATTCCGATAGAATATTTTTTCATTCATGGTTCATGAATGAAAAAAATTCTATATTCTATTTCTATATATAGATTCTATATCATTAGAATGGATAAACATTCCATTATATAGGAAATAATTATAATGTGTTATAATTAATAATTAATGAAGTATAGGATCGCTAGTGATTTGTCCGACAGAAAAGCCATTCTTCAACCTTCACGCATCGATTCACGCATTGTTAAGATGTGATATTCCTATCTTACAGCTAGGAAATTAAGAAACGATAGAAAGTTTCTTTTTTTCTAAGAGCAGAGCTTGGATTTCAGGTACGAGTTGAATCTTTTCATTCCATACATTACATGATTTGATCACATATCAAATATCTTGGATCTATTTCAATTTGTGTATTAATCAAACGAATCTCGTTGTGATAGGGGTCAATAAAAGAAAAAAAAAAGTAATTAGGTTTTAGCCTAGACTGACTAAAAAAAAAAAAGATATTCCCGAATGAGACACTATGAGCCTACTGTATGCACCTATGTAATGTAATATGTAGGTATATAATATATGTATATGTCTTCACATTGTCTCATTCAGGAATGGAATAAAATGGGCCCTTTTAACTCAGCGGTAGAGTAACGCCATGGTAAGGCGTAAGTCATCGGTTCAAATCCGATAAGGGGCTTTTTCCACAAAACTCTAGTTTCAATCTTTATTTTTTAGTGGATAATAGGGATATTTTTTTTATTATAATGAGTTAATTAACTAATTATAAATATAATGAGATAGTATAGTGATTATAAAGTGTTCATTATAATGATAAATCACCCCGCTTATTGGGAAGACAACTATGTCACTACAGGCTATATTCTTACTCAACTCAGGTTTCATTATTCCATATTTTTGGTTCGAGGACATAGATATTCTACCTACTCAACCCCAATTATGAATCGCCAAATATTCCGACTTTTCCGTTATTCCAATCAAATCCATCATAAATATAAGAAATAAAAAAGGTAAGTGGACCTGACCTATTGAATCATGACTATATCAGCTATTCTGATATTCAAATTTGATAGAGATAGAATTGTAGCCTCGAATTTTTTTTTCATTTCCTTTAGACTACGTCGCAAGAATTTAGAATTTGTCGATATTTCCGATTCAATGTTTTTTGGATCCTCCATAAGAATAAATTATTATTCCGTTCCTCCACTCCTCCACGCGAAACGTTTATTCTGAGTCACAAAATAAGAGACGCCTATTTTTGAATATCTTTCTTTGATTCAAAAAAAAAAGAATCGGTTGCTTATATTTATATATAGATTTTTTTTATCTATCTATAGTTATAAATATAGATAGATCGGGTCGTGGCTTTATGTACCAAATATTTACATATTGATGCATCCTCTATTTTTGTTTCGACAATGGGATGGATAACGAGAACGGATACTAGAAATAGAAAGATATTTGAATTTCCAGTCCACTATCCACTATATAGTATATAGTATTTAATTTACTATTTTATATTGCATATCATATTTCATTTAGAGACAGGGGGAAAATAAGGAATTTCCCCTCTTTTTCTGACAACAACAAGGTAAAGTAAATAAGCAAATAGTCCATTTTTTGGCTCGAACCATTCAAAAATATATTATACTTTGTAGTTTTCGATTCATCTGAAGGAAATATAAAAGAGAAAGAAGACAATAAAATAAAAAAAATGAATTAAAATTTTTTAAAAAGTCATATCATATAAATTATATAGGGTACTGTAGTCGTTTAATATACTATAAAATAGAAATAAGTTGGAAGAATCCATAGAGATATTTATTGATTGATCTTTTCTCAATATCACAAACAAGATCCAAAAATAAGATTAGTTGGTGGAGCGGGTGTAGATAGGAGGAGCAACTGGTGATGGGAGCGGGGATCATTTGTTCAAAGCATAGTTCTTTCAAAAAATTCATCTGAGTTGAGTGATGAGTCATAAGACAATTCAAGATTCAGATAGTTATTCAGAATAAAAGAGGAAAAAATGAGGAAAAAATAATAGAATCGAAAAAATGGATTTACCTAGGTCGGTTTATGACTCAATAGAAACAAGAAAGAAAGGATTTTTTTCTT